TTACTAATTTCGTCGGCTCTAATTGTTACCATGAGTATAATTTTTTTTTAGTTAAAGAAAAAAAACGATGCCTACAGGAAAAGGACTAATCAGTTATTTCTGCCATCGCCTCAAACGTGTCAATATTCTCACTAATGGTACGTAAATGTAACTCCTTGTTCAAAGAACTATTCAGAGTGCCTCGAGCTCCTTTTAAAACTTGTTGGAAAACCTGTTGTCGGACTTGCTGAACCGCCCTTTGGTGGTCAAAACGAATGGTTTCATTTTTGTAATTTTCGAATTTTTCCAAAATCTTATAAGTTGACTTAATCAAATTCAATTTTTCTCGTTCTATCCGCGAGTATCCATTCACTCGCAATTGATCTGCTTCCCTTTCGACTTTCCGTAAGCGAGCCCGGGCTTTTTCCAGCCGTTGAATGGCCCCCCCCTGCAGTTCCTCTGAATTTTGAATAGTATTCAGGATCTTCCGTTTTCGATTATCTAATAAATCACTTAATGAAAGTAGATTATCTTTCCATTCATCTTAAAACTTACATGATCCCTTCCCGAACCAAACATGAATTTTTCGATTCATTTGGCTCTCACACTCAATTACTTCAACTTTTTAAGTATGGGGGCAATTCCCATATCTTTTTTTTTAATGTAATGAGCCTATCCTCTACCTCTCTTCTCTATTCATATTCCAAGATGTCGCGACTAATCACTAATCCAAGACCAGAATATTTTGAGGACTCTTCTGACGGAACAAAACAAAAATATTGAATTGTCAGCAAAGTTGTTTCTTTTTTTCGTCAAATCCAAAGAATTCTTCTTACTGTATATTATACACAGGTCACCGATTCAGCATAAAAAGTGGTTGATTGAAATATTTCAAATATTTTGCATTCCAATAAAAGAAAAGGCTCAAATAATTTTATCGACATGAGTGTTTTATATCGAAAAAAACAAATTCCAATTTTGCAAACATTTCTATTCTATATTAATATAGTAGTAGAAAGAGTACCATGCTGCGTCTGGACTTCAAACAGTTTGGTTTAGCTTTAACCATGTTAATGACCCCACACTATTGGTTTGGTTGATAGAGAATCAAAGTAGATTTACCAATGAATCACGAAATGCTATGGTTCTTAAATATGATTTGAAATTGATTCAGAAGTAATTCGCGGAATCGTGCACCTTTTTCGATCTAGTTATAATGAAAAAAAGTACAGCTGGTTGGATCCAGCCTATTCTTGAAATAAACAACTCGCACGCACTCCCTTTCCAAAAAAGATCAATACACCAAGGACTACACTTAGATTTATTGGATTTGTTGCTAAAATATCGGTATTAAACCCGAAACTCCCGGCAAATGACCAGCGAACCAAGGAAACGAAAGAATCGGTTATATTTTTCATATTATCTCCTCTTTTAGATAGACTAAAAAAACTCCTCTTTTAGATAGACTAAAAAAAAATACGTAATTTGCATATTTATAGGATTAAACAAAGGGATTCGCAAATAAAAGCGCTAATGATACAACCAGTCCATAAATTGTTAAAGCTTCCATAAAAGCCAGACTAAGCAATAAAGTACCTCGTATTTTTCCCTCCGCCTCGGGTTGTCTCGCGATACCTTCTACAGCTTGACCCGCAGCAGTACCTTGACCTACTCCAGGTCCAATAGAAGCAAGCCCGACGGCCAACCCAGCGGCAATAACAGAAGCGGCAGAAATCAGTGGATTCATGAGAAGTTCCTCGCACTAAAATAAAGAAATAGTTAATGATACAATCGTCCGAGGAATTATGACTTAATTATTCCATCGCTAAGATTCATCCAGTCGAAATAACTAAGAACTCGGAATTAAAGTAATAATAATATTAGTATTAAACCATAAAAGCTACTTCGATATCTCTTTTTTAGTTCTGATCCACAGGATTTTTGTGAATCCATACAACTTTTGTTCTTCCATTTCTTCTTTCCAAACCCTTTTTTAATTCCGCGTTCGTTAGTTTTCTTTATTTCATCGCTTTATTCATTCACATTCAATTCACAGGCAAAGACGAAACCGAAGAATTTCTATTGGAATCTCTATCTAAGTTCACAATAGTAGGGCGGATTAGATATATCTTTAGTTGATATATAACTATCAATATCTAATATCATATATACATGTCTTTCTTCCATAACGTAAACCAACTATTCATATCTTAGATTCAAACTATTCGTATCTTAAAGTCAATCGTATTATAGAATCATTCTTGGAACCATACACAAGAGTTGGCTTAGAGTCATTAGATCCCATATACCCAATTCTGTTCCCCTTTCCCAATCAACCCATTTTTTTATGAATCTCGTTTGGCGAATCATTGGATAGAAATAAACATAAGTATTTTATTCCGGTAAGGTCATTCACTTTAATTATTTAATTATTTATTAATATTTTCTTTTGGTCAATCGTTGAATTGAATAAAATCAACTAAAATGGGAATCATTCTAGAAAGCATCTTTCTTTTTCTTTTTTTTTTTTTAATCACACACCGTGTAAATTGTGATACTATGATACTATAAGAATTTTTATTCAAATAATGACTCCTTATATTTGAATTGAATGAACAAAACAATAGAATGATAATATTCATTGGCAGGAGTATGATATAATAAAGCCAAACATGCATTTTAGGAAAAAGATCTTTTTGATCTCTTTCCTTTTTTACAATTCCCCAATATCAGAATTTTTTTTCTATGACTCTTGGTCGTATATCCCGTACTTGTCTATTTCTATTTGTATATTGATGTTTCCTAAGTGGATTATCTTTAGTTATGCATACACTGCGTTATTCTAAGCTAAAAAAAAAAAAAAAAGAGACTATTTTGAAAACTAGTCAATGATGGCCCTCCATAGATTCGCCTATATAAGCCGCCGCTAAAGTTGCAAAAATAAGAGCTTGAATACCGCTTGTAAATAATCCAAGGAACATCACAGGTATAGGAACCACTAAAGGTACTAAAGAAACAAGAACAGCAACTACTAATTCATCAGCTAATATATTCCCGAAAAGTCGAAAGCTAAGTGATAAAGGTTTTGTGAAATCTTCTAAAATGTTAATGGGTAAAAGAATTGGAGTCGGTTGAATGTATTTACTGAAATAACCTAATCCCTTTTTAGAAAGACCTGCATAGAAATATGCTACTGACGTGAGCAAGGCTAAAGCAACGGTAGTATTGATATCATTCGTAGGTGCAGCTAACTCCCCATGGGGTAACTGTATTATTTTCCAAGGTAAAAGAGCACCGGACCAATTCGAAACAAAAATAAATAGAAACATAGTTCCAATAAAGGGAACCCATGGACCATATTCTTCTCCAATCTGAGTTTTGCTCACGTCTCGAATAAATTCAAGGACATATTCGAAGAAATTTTGACCGGCAGTCGGAATAGTTTGTGGATTCCGAACAGCTATAAGGGCTGAACCTAATAAGATAGCAATTACAACCCAAGAAGTAATAAGTACTTGGCCATGGACTTGTAAACCTCCTATTTGCCAATAGAAATGTTGGCCTACTTCCACACCGGATATATCGTATAACCCTTTTAGTGTGTTACTGGAACATGATATAACATTCATATTGCCCTCTAACAGAAATAGAACTTTAAAAAGAATTATTTTGATTCAACCCTCTCCCTTTCGACTTGTATACTTTAATTAGAATTATCCGTTTTGAATACCCGCTAATCACATAATATCCACGGTTTTTTTATTTCTTTTCTTTTATGCGATTCAAGAAGAGTAACCGATTCCAAAAATCCATGTAGTTACCAAAAAAAGTTATTTATCTTATTATTAATCAAGGATTTCGTATATAGCTAGAACGACCCTCACAAATTGCAAATACAAATTTATTAAGAATTAATCGGATTGAAGCTATAGCGTTATCGTTTGCTGGAATCGAAATATCTGCGAGATCGGGGTCACAATTTGTATCAATTAAACAAATTGTTGGAATTCCCAAAGCGATACATTCTCGAAGAGCCATATATTCTTCTTGCTGATCAACGACGATTACAATATCCGGTACCCCCGTCATATATTGAATCCCGCCCGGATACGTTTGCAAGCGTGATAATTGTCTCTTCAGGATAGCTGCATCTCTTTTTGGAAGACGGTTGAGTCTCCCCGTCTTTTGTTCCGCTCTCAAATCCCTGAACTTATGAAGTGCAGCTCGTGCTACTAAATCCGCTGCTTTATAACAAGCTTCTGATAAAAAACGAGCAGTTCTTGTCAGATTTGTAATATGAATACCTTTCTGTTTTGCTGAGATATACGGTGACATTCTAGGATTCCATTTCCTAGTACCATGACCAAAAGGAATTCCTGCTTCCATCATCTCTTCAAAATTGATATTCCACTATCTTCTTGCCATTTCTCCCCATACTTCCTCTTTTTTTTATCAAAAAAAGAGGTGCCCTGAAATAAATAATTGTTCCAATGGAACCTTCTCTTCTACCAGAGATTGGCCATTGATACACAATCCAGGCCATTCATTACTTTCTATTCGTTATTATCTTTCTTTTCTTACTATTAAGAAATCAAAGGATCAAAAATAGTTAAGAGAATCCGCTCCTTAGGACTCATTAAATCCTCTAAACGATTGTTCTGATGTATCATGTAAAGTCTTTGAAATGCAAAAGTCTAATAATTCTCTGTGGTGTAAGAAAATATCTATCATCCCCCCCCCGAATAAATTCTTTTTTTGTTTCCAAAAGAATATTGTTATGCTGCCGTGAACAGTGCACTAATGCTTTGAATCCGGTACCAACGGGTATCATCCCCCCCAGAACAACGTTCTCTTTCAGGCCTTTCAACCAGTCGATACGACCCCGGAGAGCTGCTTTTGCTAAAACCCGAGCGGTTTCTTGAAAACTTGCTTCAGATATAAAACTTTGAGTATTCAGAGATGCTCTCGTTATTCCCAATAATATAGCTCGATAACAGATCGCTTCTTCCAAAGCACGCCCCGTTCGCTCCGCTCGTAACAATCCAATAAGTTCGCCGGGTAAAAAAATATTAGACATTCCATCTTCTGAAACCAACACTTTTGATGTTATTTGACGTACAATAATTTCGATATGTCTATTATGGATTTGGACCCCCTGGGATCGATAAACCTTTTGGATCTTATTAACCAAAGAGATACGACTTTGCACTATAGTTAGCTCAGCACCAATTAAGAATCCCCAAGGAATCCCAAGAATTCTTGTTATACGCGCGTTCCAACCCTCAACTCTTTTTTCTAGGTTCATCGATATTGAATCAATCGAACGCACTTCTAACACTTGTTCTACTTTTGGAAGACCCTGCGTTATATCACCAGATCTTGATTTTTCATATATAAATGTAATTAATGTATCTCCTTCATAAAGGATTTCTCCATAATGCCCATGAACAGTTGCTCCTGGAGTAGCCAAATAAGGCTTAGCTGATCTTATTACTACAGAGCCAGCTTGAACAATTAAAACTTGACCTGATTCGAGGTGTGGTCCATTTGTGGCTATACATATATTTTCACAAATAAACTGCCCAAGACTCATTATTGTGGACATTTCCTCACAATAATTATGATGGATAAAATACCAATTCAAATTAAATGGATTCAAAACAATCTTACTGTCTGGATCAGGATTATAAATTCTCTCGTTTTCATCCATTAAATAAAATTTACGTACTTGAAAAGTCTGTTTTAAATTATCCAGTTTCAAATAGTTAGTTACCGAAATCGGATTATAAGTTATTAAATAGTAAAATGAATAAAAATTCGCAATTTGAAAGACTGTTCCTAAGGGTCCCAACGAATTCCTAATTGGAATTAGAGGATCTTTTTGAATGTGAATTGATTGCTTTATCACATTATGATATTTGATATCGTTGAATGGACCCATTCGAAAACAATTAGATGATGACAAAATTATCAAAGATTGGCATTCCTTATTTCTATTCAACAAGGTATGAATAGTTCCTTGATTTTGGCTAAGTGATTGTTGAACCCTTGCCTTGAAATAAATGGAGTAAAACGGATTTATATTGGTGCGATCTGGACCATTATCAGAGATCAATCCTGGACTTGACGGAGCATTCCTTTTTCTGATATATGAAATATGGGATTGCACTAAGTCGATTCTTAGGAAATCTCGAATCATACCATTTGTACTTACTTCAACAAAGGAAGCACGGACCTCTTCGACGGAAGAACTTTTTTTGTCTTGGTCCCAATTCAAGACTAAACAAGTTCGAACTAATTGAATACTTGTGTCAGAAATACCCCGAAAGGGTTTGCCCTTTCCATAAAGGATATAATTGACAACTCGAAGGTGCATATTATCCTTTTCCCGCAGCAGATCCTGGGGGAAGAGTGTTGCTAAATTGATACCGTTCGCTATTTCATATGTGACTACGGGTCGAACCAAAACAAAATGCTTTTTCTTGGTAGGTGTGATCCGTTGGACATAGATCCATTTTTTCAATTTTTTTGATTCGCGGGTGGATTCCTTAAGTTCTTTTTTTCCCGTTTCCGGAGGTATCAAGATGCCACTGTGTCGGGATATCTTATCCGTTTCCCCAGGAAAATGGATATCCCCAGAAAAAATTTGGAGTTCAATCTTTTTTTTTTTTTTCTCCACTCGGACCAATCCGCCCACTTGGCTTCTTCTATTTAAAGCTATTCGGGTATCTACTCCAATGATACTATTATTCCGTACCATTACGTAAGAAGATTCGGGTAAAATATGCACTTCCTCGGGAATGAAAAAAAAGCGATCAATTTTCATTTGGAATTTTGGCTTAATTTTTTTGACTCCTCGATACTCAATCAAGTCCTCTTTTTTGACGATTGAATGCGCCCCTATAGTCCCATATTTAGTAATTCCTGAATTCTTTCTTCTGTATCGAGGATCATCAAAATAAGCAAGAATACTATTTTTACGGAAAATACCCTTTATGGGTATTTCAATCGAGATACCTGAATGGGGCATTAGTTCTTTCTCTTGTTCTTGAATGGATTGGAACGGAATGAGAAATTGATTTCTTCGCCTTTTTGCCAATAAATCAGAATTCTTGTGGAGAATTGCAGGATGTATGAGATTACAATGACCAATACCTATGATTCGATTAAATCCCGAATAATCTAAAATACCATCTTCTTTTTTATCAGAAAAATCCGACCTAACTAATTGGTGTCTCACTTGATCATTATTCACTGAGAGGCTAGAAATATATCTTCGTTCGACAGAATGAGGATGGATGTTCAGTTGATCTTGATCCTTGTGGAGTGAAAAAGAAACTACACCGGATCTGCACGAACCTCCTGATAATATCCATAAATGACTTGTTTTTGGTAAGAGCCGGACATTACTATATTGAAATTCGGGTGCATGGTACACGTCGGTACTCCAGTGCATTTCTCCCTCTGAGTCAGAATAAATATGTTTTCGAACCCTCTCCTTAAAATTCAAAGTGTATGTTC